CCCTACGAAATACCAGACGAAATAGAACGATCTTAGAAAGGATATAATGAAATTCTTTGGTTGTTTCTTACCAGATAAATGATCCTTTTTATTTCACTGATAGGGCTAACAAACAATTCATTTTTAATTATACCAAACAAAAATAGATACGGAAATTCGAAAGAAATCAAATTCTAAATAAATAAATAAACAGAGAGTTTCTTATTCGAAACGCCCCGTGATCTTCAACCAATTCTGCGCTTGAATATAATTACCAGGAGTAAGCGCAATAGCTTGTTTCCAATACTCGGCGGCTTGGTTGAACCAAGCCTCCGCAATTTCAGAATCTCCCTGCCGAACGGCCTGTTCTCCCCGGTCGGAATAGGTGGGTCAATTCCTTTCCTTAGAACCGTACTTGAGGGTTTCCCGCCTCATACGGCTCGTCCAATCAATTCTTTTGGTGTCCCGGGTTTTTGAATCTAGTATAGCGAATTGAATTCGATTTCTCATAGATCGATCTTTATTCTTTTTTTCGCGGGTTAACCAAAAGAGGTTAATTCCATGAGCATGAGTTTCAAACTTGATTTTTGATTAAATTAATAATCAGCTTTGCTTTCATTTTATCTTTTCTCCCACCGTCAGAAGAATAACATAGAAGCATTTCCACTATAGTTAGAATTTTCTGAAAGGTATCTATCTCGGTTTCATATAAAAATTGATATAGAATCTTTGAAAAAGACCTTTCTTCCTAAGAAAGAAAAGACTTACTGTCTTTGGGATCTGATGCTACACCGCTGCTTAATACCTTAGGGGATCGACTTTATTACATAAGTGGATTCCTTACTTTTATCTCATATCATGACATAAATAAGCAGTTCTTATTGGATCGGCATCGGCCCAAAACCTCGCGAATTGGTCTTTACGGTGCTTCCTCTATCAATTAGATCCTTTATCCATAGAATAAACTATCTAGGCATATCGATTTCTTCATATTTCGACTTCTATGAGGTTTCTTTCTTTGCTACAGCTGATAAAAATCGTTTTTTGCACGATGCATATGTAGAAAGCCTATTTTTTTTTTTCTAGTATTTATTAGTGTATTTGCTCTTTCTTCCCCTCCCCCTTTTTTTTTTTCTTTTCCTTTTTTCTTTCTATAGTAGAGATAGTCGCACGTAATGACAGATCACAGCCATATTATTCAAAGCTTGTGGTAAGAATGGATTTCGTTCGAGTGCCCGAAAATAATATTCTAAAGCTTTTGTATGTTCTCCGTTACTTGTGTGGATAAGGCCTATGTTATAGAGTATATAGCTTCGATCGTAGGGATCAATTTCTAGTCGCATAGCTTCATAATAATTCTGTAAAGCTTCCGCATAATTGCCTTCGGATTGAGCTGACATCCGTTACGGTCGTCATTCGATTCAAAGAATTCTCCGTTTCAGAACCGTACATGAGATGAAAATCTCATACGGCTCCTCCCTTATGTGCATAATGAGAATAGAATAATACATGGAATCAAAAAAGATTGAAATATTCTCATTATGAACTGAGTGGGGCTAATGTTTTTACAAGAAATCTCTAGCCAACCTTCCTGCAAAAGCTTTTTCTTATTTTTAATATCACGCGTGTTGGTACTGGTACTAGATCAAACTGTAAACTCCAACAATTTCTTTGTTCTCAACGCCCCTTAATTTCCAGGAATTAATCACTTCAACAGTCTTCGATGGTTATAAGGGTATCCACAGTACGAACGAGATGGATGTTTGTTATCCCAACCATTCTTCTTAGTCCCGATCCCGATAAGGAAAAGGGGCAGTTTATAACAAAGTTTTCGTGTTGCTGATTCCTAGACGTAGCGCCTCTTCCCCTATGCCGCCTGTTGGTACTGGTGTAGTAGGGTTGACTTGCAATACAGAACCCATAGGTGTAACCTTTCGCTCAATACTAGAATCGACAATTGAAGCATCTGAGGCTGCATTAATCGGGGATACACGACAGAAGGAATGGTTTTATCTATAAACTTCACCTTCAACAAGCGTAGATTTTTTCAATAATTTTTTTTCGTTCTTTTCTATCCCGAATCGTCTTTCTTTCTCCTAAGACCGAAAGCGGTAAATAAAAAATAATCAAATCGCACCATCTCTGTAATAGCTAAATGCCTCTTTTTCTCCTGAAGTTGTCGGAATTATTCGTAATAATATATTGGCTACAATTGAAAAAGTCTTATCAATAAAATTTCCATTTATCCGCGATCTAGGCATAGGTAAAAATCCATTCTATAATTCGTTTCATTACCTCTTGTGAGAAAATGATCCCACAAACAAAGGAATTGTACAGTACAAAATAACATAAAAGCAGACGCATTAAAAAAAAAAAAAAAAAAATAGACCGATCCGTTGATTCGTTCCAATTCATTGATTAAATCAGGCAGAAATATCAGAAAAAATAGGAGCGTCATTTTTGCAAACAAGATATATACTTTTATTGTTTTTAAAAGTTTTTCACAAACAAAAAAATTCTC